TTTCATGTACTGATTCTTCAATACCTACTATCGTAGAATATTCATGTGCTACTTTCTCAGATTTTGCACGTGTGATACATGTTCCTTCTATTTCTCCAAGTAAAGCCCTTCGCATGGCAATACCTATGGTATCGGCTTGACCTTTCATAAGCGGGGACAGAATGAAACGACCATAATAAAGACGCTTACTGTCTACTCTTGATTCAACACATTTCCACCGTAGTGTTCGAGTGGATCCTACTACTTCCTCTCGAACCATACTATAATAAATATTATTATAATATTTGATCAGATCATTGAATCATTTATTTCTCTTGAAATCTGTTTAATTCTTATTTCTACACACGTCTTTTTTTAGGAGGTCGACACCCATTATGTGGCATAGGTGTTACATCACGTACTAAACTTAATAGTATACCACTTCTACGAATGGCTCGTAATGCTGCATCTCTTCCGAGACCAGGGCCTTTTATCATAACTTCTGCCCGTTGCAGACCCTGATCGACTACTGTACGAATAGCATTTACTGCTGCGGCTTGAGCAGCATAGGGTGTACCTCTTCTTGTGCCTTTGAATCCAGAAGTACCCGCGGAGGCCCAAGAAACCACCCGACCTCGTACATCTGTAACGGTTACAATGGTATTGTTGAAACTCGCTTGAACATGAATAATACCTTTTGGTATTCTACGTCCATTCTTACGTGAACCAATACGTCCATTCCTACGTGAACCAATTCTTGGCATAGCTTTTGTCATATTTTATCATCTCATAAATATGAGTCAGAAATATACAGAAAGAAAAGATACGGAGATATCCATTTCATGTTAAAACAGATCTTTTATTCTTACATGGGTCCTCCCCTTTAGAAAAGAAAGTTCTTTTTTAGAAAGATTATCCTTGTCTCTGTTTATGTCTCGGATTGGAACAAATCACTATAATTCGTCCGCGCCTACGGATCAGTCGACATTTTTCACAAATTTTACGAACAGAAGTCCTTATTTTCATATTTCTTATTCCTTACCTTAATTCTGAATCTACTCTTTTGAGGAAAATAAGTTTCTTGAATATTTTTTTTTTGAACTTCGAATTGTGTCCCCATGAAAGGAATGTTTAAAAAATCACCTAATCGTTCGAATCCTTGTTGCGAAGTCTATAAATTATACGTCCTCTGGTTGAATCATAACGACTTACTTCAATTTTTACTCTATCTCCCGGTAGTATCCGTATAAAACTGCGCCGGATCCTCCCTGAAGCATAACCTAGAATTAGATCTTCATTATCTAAACGGACCCGGAACATACCGTTGGGAAGTGATTCAGTAATTAAACCTTCATGAATCAATTTTTGTTCTTTCATTCCAGGTAACCCCCTTGAAGTATCAACTAATGAAGGAAGAGGTATATAACTCACTTTTCCTCTCTATTTCACAAATGGGAAGTTAGAGATAAAATTAGGATACCAGAGGAGGAGGATCACCATATATAACACAAAATTTCTCCTCCAATTCTTTCTAGTCGAGCTTCTCGATCTGTCATTATACCTCGAGAAGTAGAAAGAATTACAATTCCCATTCCACCTAAAATCTTAGGAATTCGTTGATAGTTGGAATAAATTCGTAAACCGGGTCGGCTGATACACTTTAAAACGGTTCTATATATTCCTTTCCTAGTCTTTCTATGTCGCAGGGTTGAAACCAAGAAATATTTCTTATTTTCCTGATGTTTCCGAACATTTTCAATAAAACCTTCTCGTAGAAGTATTTTAACAATGTTTTCGGTGATATTAGTAGATGCTATTCGAACCGTTCCTTTTTTATTCATGTCAGCATTTCTTATAGAAGTTATTATATCGGCAATAGTGTCCCTACCCATAACGAACTATAATTTTTTGTGCCTCCTAATTTTGATATAATCAACATGTTTCCTTTTTTCTTTTTTCTTTGTTTTTTTTTTTGAATTATTAAATTTTTTTAAAGTATATGCGTGAGACACAATCTATTAATTTGATCTATTTCAGATAGCCTACTATATCATAGTGTCATCTACTAGTATTTATAATACCTCGGGAGCTAATGAAACTATTTTAGTAAAATTCAACTGTCTCAATTCCCGAGCGATCGCACCAAAAACTCGAGTTCCTTTTGGATTTCCTTCTTGATCAATGACGACCGCTGCATTGTCATCATATCGTATTATCATACCGTTGTCACGTTTGAGTTCTTTACATGTACGTACAATTACAGCTCTAATGACTTCTGATCTTTCTAGAGGCATATTTGGCACTGCTTCTTTGATTACAGCAACAATAACGTCACCAATATGAGCATATCGGTGATTACCAGCTCCTATGATTCGAATACACATCAATTCTCGAGCTCCGCTGTTATCCGCTACATTCAAAAGGGTCTGAGGTTGAATCATATATTTTTTATTTGAATCTCTTATTTCAATGCAAAGGATGAAGGAAAAAAAGAAATATTGTCCGTCCAGAAAAAAATAAACCTGCGGTTGTTTTTTCATCCTCAATATCCCTTTTGTTTAGTTCTACATCCCTATCGTGAAATAACAAATTGAGTTCGTATAGGCATTTTGCACGCAGCTATTGAAATAGCTGCTCTGGCTACAGTTTCTGATACTCCGCCCATTTCATAAAGTATTCGACCCGGTTTAACAACAGATACCCAATATTCGGGGGATCCCTTTCCCGAACCCATACGTGTTTCGGTAGGTCTTACTGTAACAGGTTTGTCGGGAAATATACGTACCCATATTTTTCCACCACGACGCGCATATCGTGTCATTGCTCTCCGCCCCGCTTCTATCTGTCTAGCTGTGATCCAAGCGGGTTCAAGTGCCTGAAGAGCGTATCCGCCGAAACAAATATGATTGCCTCGACAAGATATTCCCTTCATTCTTCCTCTATGTTGTTTACGAAATCTGGTTCTTTTGGGGTTATAGTTGATGGTTGTTTCTTAATTCCATCTCTATTGCAGAACCGGACATGAGAGTTTCTTCTCATCCAGCTCCTCGCGAATGAAACGATTCAATAATATTAAATATTACAGATACACATGTATAATTATAATTCAATAATATTACAGATACACATGTATAATTATAATAATTATTTATAATTATTATTATAAATAATAATATAAGTAATTATGAGTTAATAATATAAGTAATTATAAATAAGTAATGAATGGCATTTATTGATATTTAATTTGTTACATATTTAATTTGTTACAAAGGAAGATGTATATACAAAATATACAGCTGGACGTGTATATTATTAGATATAGAAAATATAAAAAATGCTTCTTTTTTTAGAATATAACGTATAATATAATGAATCCTTATTTTTACCTCTATCGAATCGGGCCAAAAATTGTAATCCAATAAATAAATAAAGGTTTCGCGGGCGAATATTGACTCTTTCATTCGTAAGGTCAATTCATGACACCTCTCAGAATAAATCAATTTTTTCTTGGTTCGTTCCGCCATCCCACCCAATGAATTATTAGGATTCGTTTTCAATAGAATCCTATGCAGTCACAGGTTTCGTCGTTCCCATAGCTTCTCCATTAATGGTTAGGCCTGAACTCTGCAATGGAGCTTCCGGCAAAATTCGTTCCCGAGTCAATCTCCTCAGTTTTTATTAACCCGAGGCTCTTTATTCTTTATTATTTTTTTTTTTCTTTTTTTATATTTTATTTATTTATATTTCATTTATATATTTATATCAGTATTGATTATATCAGTATTAATGCTTTATCACACTGCCTTTTATGAGGTGATTCATAGACCATACATATTGGAATCATATATCATTGATATTTTTGTTCTCTCTTTCTATCATCCTTCCATTTATCCACATCCCTTTATTTTTGCTTCACAACCCATAATCAGATTTCTTTTTTATGGAAAAAATTTCAGTTGCTACAACTATATGATCGATCCACCCATATAGTGACTGTTTCTTGGGATCTTGACAATACGAAGCAATAAGTTGGTTATTAATTTATATGGTTATTAAGTTCATAGTAGGGGTTAGTCTATTTTTTTTTTTTTTGAATCTCAACCCTAAACTCTAAAGAAAAAACTAACGAGTCACACACTAAGCATAGCAATTATACTAAATGGTCAATCGAATTTTTATTCAACCTTATAGAATTAGAATTGTTCATTTTTGTTTGATTTAACAGAAAAAGAATGAAACAATTTGTCATTTTTTGTTCTATCACTGGACAGAATGGCAAGACAAATGAAGGTCTATTATTTCTCGTTTACAAATATCCAAACTCGTTTACAAATATCCAAATTTTGATGCCTAATACTCCATAAATAGTTCGAATTGTATAGGAACAATGATCAATTTTAGCGCGAATTGTTTGTAGGGGAACCCTACCTTCTCTGATCCATTCGACACGTGCAATTTCTTTTCCGTCGATACGCCCTGCGATTTGTACTTGAATTCCTTTTGTATCTGTTTGTTCAGTTAATTCAATAGCTTTTTTCATTGACTTTCGAAACGAAACTCTATTTTTTAACTGTAAAGCTATATATTCTGCAAGAATATTTGGTTGTCCATAAGGTTTTTCAATTCTTGTGATAGCAATGTCGAGTCTCCGGTTCACAGAATGAAGTTCCTTTTGTACATTCATCTGTAATTCTTCTATTCCTCGTGTTTGGCCCTCTATTAATAAATTTGGGAATCCAATATGGATTATGACCTGGATCAAATCGATTCTTTTTTGAATTCCTATACGTGCGATTCCTTCGAAACCCGAGGATATTCTCCTATTTTTTTGTACATAGTTCTTGATACAATTCCGTATTTTTTCATCTTCCTGTAAACCCACGGAATAATTTTTTGTTTGTGCGAACCAAAAGGAACGATGACTTTGGGTTGTACCAAGTCTGAAACCAAGTGGATTTATTTTTTGTCCCATATTTTTCTATTATGTTCTCTTTCCATTCATATTTTTAATATGAATCTAA